ATGCATTTTGAAAGTGTGCATTATTGCAATAGTGTAATAAATGCATTTTGAAAGTATGCATAAAAAGTAAAAAACATTACGGTTAAGCCCGGGGTAAGTTTAAAATTACTAAGATTCACCCCCGGGGTGATATTTATTTTTTACAAAAAAGTAAAAGAAATTTATAATATTGTAAATATGTGCGTTTTGGGATGGTTTTAACCTAGCCCCAGACTTTCCTGTTTCCGGGGGGTTTACAGGAATTAATAAAAGTCCGGGAGTTTAGGGGGAGGGGGGGTTTACGCTTAAAAACCCCCCCCGGGGGTGATTATTAGATATTTTAGGAGAAATCCCTAGTTATTTATGCTCATGACATCAATTATGCAATTTTTAAAATGATATCATAATGCATGAATTTTTTATACGAGAATGCAAGGAAATGTTCAACCTTGTCAGTTAACCTTAGCGCTGCGCTGTGAAATGCGAGTGAAGGGAGAAAAAAAAAAAAATAACCATGCTCTGTAGAGGTGAACGCTTGGCATGTGGCGTGCAGGTTAAATAGTGCTCCACCAACAACCATATGCCAGGATCAAGGAAAGTGTAGGGAATGATTTCAATCAATGGCCCTGAAATAGGAACCAAATGCCTGGAAAAGTGCAGTATCGTACTACCCCCAAAATCGTTGTCCATCACCATCGTTAAGCTCGGTGAGCTAATGGGACTTGCTAATAAATGGCATTCTTCGACTACCCAACCGATTGTATTTATCTTGGGGATAAGGTTTATGGTTTGAATATATTAGATAAATTAGGGTTGATTTTTCATTTATGTGTTAGATATTTCAAATTTTGGTTGGTGTGCAGTTTAACTAAAAATTAAGTAATGTCCTTAGTTGATTATTGAAAGAATGGTGATGAATGAATGTTTCAAATAATTTTATGGTTATTTTACATATATGTCCTAAGTAAATATCAATTATGTTGTATATATATATATGGTGTTAATACATATATGTATTTGCAAAGAATAGTTAAACCAGAATACTAGCTTTGGGAGCTAGAGATGGGAGTTAGACCCTCTCTTCTTTGAGTTGGGGGGCCGGCCGTGGGGGCTTATGAGCACTGGGGAGGGGTTTAACCTCCGGCCGCCGGCTTACAAGACCGGCGCTCTGACGCTGAGCTACTAGTGCAGACTGCTTGAAGTAGCTTGTTTTCTAGTCATCCGGCTAGGGGGAAGAGGACGAGGAAAATAAGGAAGTAGAGTAAAGATGCTACCTGACCAATAACGATGTATGGATCTTCTACAGGTATACCTCCGATTCATGTAAGGATTGCAACATCTGCTACTAAAGTTCAGAAGATAAATTGGGAAACTGGGCGGAAAGTGAGTCCACGTTGCTTGGAAGTGTGTAGGAATGGAACAACCATTAATACTAAGATGGAGGCAAGTAATGCTAAAACTCCGCCCAGTTTGTTTGGGATAGAGCGGAGAATGGCGTAGGCAAATAAGAAGTACCACTCTGGTTTGATATGAGGAGGGGTAACTAGGGGGTTGGCGGGTGTAAAATTGTCCGGGTCTCCAAGTAGGTTTGGTTCGAACAGAGCTAGAGATACAAGGAAAATGAGAAGAATAATAAAGCCAAGAATATCTTTAAAAGAGAAGAATGGGTGAAATGGGATTTTATCTGCATCTGAATTAAGCCCAGCTGGGTTGTTTGAGCCTGTTTCGTGAAGAAACAGAAGATGAAGTACTGTGCCGCCTAGGACTACAAAGGGAAGTAAAAAGTGGAATGCAAAAAATCGGGTGAGGGTGGCGTTGTCAACAGAAAAGCCCCCTCAAAGCCATTGAACAAGTGTGCCGCCGACATACGGGACTGCAGATAAGAGGTTTGTAATAACTGTGGCCCCTCAGAAAGACATTTGTCCCCATGGAAGGACGTAGCCAACAAATGCTGTTATTATTACTAAAAGAAGTAGAATTACTCCGATATTTCATGTCTCCTTGTACAAGTAGGAGCCGTAGTACAGTCCACGTCCAATGTGAAGGTAGATGCAAATAAAGAAAAAGGATGCTCCGTTAGCATGCAGATTGCGGATTAGTCAGCCAAAGTTTACGTCTCGGCAGATGTGGGCGACGGATGAAAAGGCTGTATTGATGTCGGAGGTGTAGTGTATTGCAAGGAATAGTCCTGTGAGAATTTGGGCAATTAGACAAAGGCCCAGGAGGGACCCAAAGTTCCATCATGCAGAGATATTAACTGGGGCGGGGAGGTCGACAAGGGCATCGTTAGCAATTTTTGCTAAAGGGTGGGTTTTTCGGAAGTTGGCCATTAGATTTCCTGTAGTTGAGGTACAACGATGGTTTTTCAAGCCATAGGCCCTGGTTAGATTCCGGGTAGGAATAATGATTTATGTTATGTATATTTTTCTTTTGGGGTTGATTTTAGGGATGGTGGCAGTTGCTTCAAATCCTTCACCTTTCTTTGCAGCGCTTGGGTTGGTAGTTGTATCTGGCATGGGGTGTGGTGTTTTAGTAGGGCATGGTGCCCCCTTTCTTTCACTAGTCTTGTTTCTTATTTATTTGGGCGGGATGTTAGTTGTTTTTGCATATTCTGCGGCTTTAGCTGCAGATCCATACCCTGAGGGGCTGGGTAGCCGCGAAGTAGCTATCAATGCTGGAAGTTGCGTAGTAGCATCGCTGGTGGGAGGGGGGTTGTTTTGTGGTTTGTGGTCGAAGGGGTTGTGGGTAACTGCAGATGAGGCGGAAGAGTTCTCTTTAATGCGGGCGGATACCGGAGGGGTTGCCCTGGTTTACAGTTCTGGCGGAGTTATACTAATGTTGACGGGGTGGGTCTTGCTATTGGCACTATTTGTTGTGCTTGAGGTTTGTCGCGGTGGTAGCCGTGGGGCTCTTCGTGCTATTTAAGGAACACCACCAGTAGTGCGAGGGCCAGGGTGAGGATAAATGAGGCTAGGGTAGCCTTGAGTAGTCCTTGTTGGGCGTTGCTTGTAGTTGTAATTAGTGGGAGGTTTAATGTGTAAGTGGCTTTTGGGCCAATTTTCTCTATTCAGGTTTGGTCTAGTATTTGAGATGCAATATATTGTCCGAGGGAAAGGTTTATTTTTGGGGGTAAGCGGTGGATAATAGTCGGGAAAAATCCTAGTATATTGGAGAAGTGGTGTGTGGCAATTTTGGGGGCGGGGCGAAACTGCTTGCTTGTTAGGTTGGCAAGTTCAAGGGCCACTAAAAGGCCTGCAATTGTTACTGCAAGGGCTGCTAGTTTTAGGTGGGTTGGTATAGTTATAATTTGGGTCTTTGGAAGTGTAATGTTAGAGGTAATAAGAAGGCCTGAGATGATGCTCCCGTAGGCTAGTCGTTTGATTGGGGAAGTAACGCTTGGGCTGTTTTCATTAATGGGTGGAAGAGGTTGGATTCGAGGGTTGCCCATGGCAACAAAATATACTAGGCGTAGGCTGTAAACAGCGGTAAATGAGGTGGCGAGGAGTGTCAGGATCAGGGCTCAGGCGTTTAGGTGCGAGATATTGAGGGCTTCAATGATAGCATCTTTAGAGTAAAACCCGGCTAGGAAAGGTGTTCCAGTGAGAGCTAGACTACCTACTGTAAAACAGGATGATGTGAAGGGGGTGAGGGAGTTTATTCCGCCTATCTTACGAATGTCCTGTTCATCGTTGAGGCTATGGATAATTGAGCCTGCACAGAGGAAAAGTATTGCTTTAAAAAAGGCGTGGGTACAGATGTGAAGGAATGCAAGTTGTGGTTGATTTAGTCCGATGCACACTATCATTAGTCCGAGTTGGCTTGATGTTGAAAAAGCAATAATTTTCTTGATGTCATTTTGGGTCAGTGCGCATGTTGCTGTAAACAGGGTTGTAAGGGCCCCAAGGCACAGGCAGGTTGAATGAATAACGGGGTAGTCATTAATAAGTGGACTCATGCGGATAAGAAGAAAAATACCAGCGACGACCATGGTGCTCGAGTGAAGTAGGGCAGATACCGGCGTTGGACCCTCCATGGCTGAGGGTAGCCATGGATGCAGCCCAAATTGGGCTGACTTACCGGTTGCAGCTACAACTAGTCCGAGGAGGGGGTATGTTAGGTCTAGATCTTTGGCTGTTACGAAAATTTGTTGTATTTCTCATGAATTTAGGTTTATTGAGATTCAGGCTATTGCAAAGATCAGGCCAATATCCCCGACCCGGTTATATAAAACAGCTTGTAGTGCTGCTGTATTGGCATCAGCTCGGGCGTACCATCAGCCGATTAGAAGAAAGGATATGATCCCGACGCCCTCCCAGCCAATAAAAAATTGAAATAGGTTGTTTGCTGTGACAAGAATAATTATTGCTATAAGAAAGATGAGTAGGTATTTAAAAAAGCGGTTTATGTAGGGGTCACTTGACATGTACCATGATGCAAACTCTAGGATCGATCATGAGACGTAGAGTGCAACGGGGGTAAAAATAACTGAGTAGAAGTCATATTTTAGGCTGATATTAATGTCAAAAGCCAGGGTATTGGTTCAAGCCCAGTTAGTGATGACTGTTTCTGCCCCTTCAGTTATAAAGAAAAAGAGGGGGAGTAGGCTAACGAAAAATGCCATCTTAACAGCTGTCTTAGCTTGCACGGATGCTCATGTGGGGGCTTTTGTTTCTGGTGAGAGGGTAGATAAAATAGGGAGCGATAGTAGGACAAAAATTGCAACAAGGCTTGAAGATATAATAAGGGGTGTGAGGCACATAGCTTTTACTTGGAGTTGCACCAAGAGTTTTTGGTTCCTAAGACCAACGGATTAGCTATTATCCTTTAAAAGCGGGTGTAAGGGAACTTCGGAGTCCAACCGAGGATGCGAGGATTAGCAATCCTTGCTGCTAGCAAGCCTCCCTCGGTAAACAAAGGGGTGTTCGCCCTTGTCTTTAGAATCACAATCTAATGCTTTAGTTAAACTATGTCTACAAGCAGTTCACCCTCAGATTAGTTCTGGTTTGGCGATTAATAGGAGGAGTGGAACAAGATGAAGGGTTAAAAGGAGATGCTCACGGGTGTGGGATGGGTCTAGTGCAATGATGTGTTGGGGCAGGGGACCCCGCTGTGTTATTAGGAATATATAGAGGGAGTAACCGGCGGTGATGAGGGTACCTGCCCCAGTAAGGGCAATCGTTGCTCAAGATCAGTTGAAGACAGAGGTGATGATTATTAGTTCTCCCATAAGGTTGGGAAGGGGTGGTAGGGCAAGATTTGCTAGGCTGGCAATAAATCACCAAGCTGCTATTAAGGGGAGGGCTATTTGAAGGCCTCGTGCAAGAACCATAGTCCGTGTGTGTGTACGCTCGTAGTTGGTGTTGGCTAAACAGAAAAGAGCCGAGGAAGTGAGCCCGTGTGCGATTATAAGTATTAAGGCGCCGCTAAAACCTCAGGGGGTTTGGATTAAGATACCAGCTGCAACTAGTCCTATATGGCTGACTGATGAGTAGGCAATTAGGGATTTTAGGTCCGTTTGTCGTAGGCAAATAGAGCCCGTCATAATAACCCCTCATAGGGCAAGGACCATAAAGGGGTAACTGAGCTGGGGGGTTAGGGGTTCAAGGAGGGTCATAATTCGTATCATGCCATAGCCCCCTAGTTTCAGAAGAATTGCAGCTAGAATCATGGAGCCTGCAATTGGTGCTTCTACGTGCGCTTTTGGGAGCCACAGGTGTATGCCGTAGAGGGGTATTTTAACAAGGAAGGCCACTAGACAGCCTGCTCACCATAGTTTGTCGGCGATTGAAATCATGGGGAGGGTGGTTGTGTAGTGTAGGATAAATAATGATAGTGTTCCTGTTGTGTTTTGTAACAGGAGAAGAGCAATAAGTAGGGGAAGGGAGCCTGCAAGTGTATAAAATAGGAAGTATGTGCCCGCATTTAGCCGTTCTGCCTGGTTTCCTCAGCGAGTAATAAGAATTAGGGTGGGGACCAATGTTGCTTCAAACATGATATAGAAAAAAATTAGTTCTGTAGCAGAAAAGGCGAGGATTAAAAATACTTGTAGAGTTGTGAGGATAGTAATGAATGTTCGTTGTCGGTTGATTGGCTCGTGAATTATATGATGTTGGCTTGCGAGAATCATTAATGGGAGGAGTCAGCATGTTAAAACTAGCAGGGGGGTCGATAGTGGGTCCAGGGCCATGGATTGATTTATTAGTGATCAGCCCGTGTCACATGGGTTGCTTAGTCAGGAGAAGCTTGTAACCGCAATTGTTAGGCTATGGGCGAGGGTTGCAGGTCAAAGGAGTTTGGCGGGGGTAAGTCACACCGTGGGTACTAGTATAATTGTTGGGATTAAGACTTTTAACATTGTAGGAGGTTGAGGCTTTTTAGGCGGTCCGTGCCGTGAGTGCGGGCTGCAGCGACTAGAAGGGCGAGGCCTGCACTGGCTTCGCATGCTGAGAATGCAAGGAGTAGTATTGGGGATGCTGCAAAGCTAGTTACATTAAGTTCTAAAGCTCAGATGGACAGAGCTAAAAAGAGGGATAGTATTATCCCTTCTAGGCATAAAAGGGCGGATAATAAGTGTGCGCGGTTAAATGCTAGGCCTGAAAGGGCTAGAACAAAAGCTGTTGAGAAAGCGAATTGTGTGGGGGTCATTAAGTGGGCTTGGACTTGAACCAGGAGCTTTTGAGCCGAAATCAAATATTTTTATTAAAATAACCACTTATTCGGCTCATTCTAAACCTCCTTGAAGTCATTCATAGATAAGTCCTAATGTGAGAAGGCCTAAGAGAAGAGCTGCTCAAAAGAAGGTAGTAGTAGGGCTTGGGAGTTGATCCCCTCAAGGCAGTGGCAGAAGGAGAGCAATTTCCAGGTCAAAAAGAAGAAATAAAATAGCTACTAAAAAGAATCGCATAGAAAATGGTAGGCGTGCAGATCCCAGAGGGTCAAATCCGCACTCGTATGGGGAGACTTTTTGTTCATCCGGGGAAATAAGTGGGAGTCAAAAAGAGACTAGAATTAAGATGGTGGATAGAGCAGTGGCAATTAGTATGACTGAGGCAGTTAAATTCATTATCTTCCCTTGGGTTTTAACCAAGACCAGGAGATTGGAAGTCTCTTATACTAACTTTAGTACTAGGAAGATATGAGCCTCATCAGTAGATAGAGATATAAAGGAATAGTCATACTACGTCTACAAAGTGTCAGTATCAGGCTGCTGCTTCAAAGCCAAAGTGGTGTTCAATTGTAAAGTGGTAGTTAATTTGTCGCAGCAAGCAGATTGCTAAGAAAGTGGTTCCGATAATTACATGTAGTCCGTGGAAGCCAGTAGCCACAAAGAAGGTGGCTCCATAAACACTGTCGGCAATTGTAAAGGGGGCTTCGCAGTACTCCATACCCTGTAAGAATGTAAAGTATCCGCCTAGCAGAATAGTTAAAGCCAGGCTTTGAATAGCTTGGACCCGCTTTCCTTCCATGATGCTGTGGTGGGCTCATGTTACTGTTACCCCTGAGGCAAGAAGAACAGCAGTATTAAGGAGGGGGACGCTAAATGGGTCTAAGGGGATGATGCCCGAGGGGGGTCAGCAGCCTCCAATTTCTGGGGATGGTGCAAGGCTTGAGTGGAAAAAGGCCCAGAAGAAGCCAAGGAAGAAGAAAACCTCTGATGTAATAAATAAAATTATCCCGTACCGAAGCCCCTTTTGAACGGGAGGGGTGTGGTGTCCTTGGAAGGTTCCTTCCCGGATAATGTCGCGTCATCATTGATACATTGTAAGAAGTAGTAAAATAGTGCCAAGGACTATTAGGGTGGTTGTGTTGTAATGGAATCATATGGCGAGGCCGGAAGTTATTAAGAGCGCGGCAACTGCTCCTGTGAGAGGTCAGGGGCTTGGGTCTACTATGTGAAATGCGTGTGCTTGGTGGGCCATTAGACGTTTTCTTGAAGATAGAGGCTAATTAGAAGAATGAAGACGTATGCTTGAATCATGGCAACTGCAATCTCTAAGATGGTAAGGAGCAGGAGCACTACTGATGTAAGAAGCGCAACCACAGGTATGGATAGAAGCAATGTATAGACAGCTAATGAAATGAGTTGAATGAGTAGGTGGCCGGCTGTTAAGTTAGCAGTAAGCCGTACTCCAAGGGCTAGGGGGCGAATGAATAGGCTAATTGTCTCGATAATAATTAGAACTGGGATAAGAAGTGTGGGGGTACCCTCTGGTAGAAGGTGGCCAAGGGCTGCTGTTGGTTGGTTTCGGAAGCCAATTAATACTGTGGAGAGTCACATTGGTACAGCAAGGCCGAGGTTTAAAGACAACTGTGTGGTAGGAGTAAACGTATATGGTAGAAGTCCAAGTGTATTAAGAAAAATAATATAAAGCATTAGTGCACAAAGGATAAGAGCCCACTTGTGACCCCCAACATTAATGGGGGTGAGTAGTTGCGATGTGAAGCGATTAATAAATAGGCTTTGGAGTGATAAGACTCGGTTGTTTATCCATCGTTGAGTTGGGGGGGGTACTAGGTATCATGCTGCAAGAAGAGCAATAGCAATCAGGTGAATACCTAAAAAAGTGGGGCTTATAAACTGGTCGAAGAGGCTTACTGTCATGGTCAAGTTCAGTTGTTGGACTTAGAGGTCTCCGTGCTTTGGGATGTTGCCTCGTTTGGGTAGATAAATTTTATTACTTTAGGCACCACAAGCACGAGAAGGACTAGTCATGAGAAGACAAGGATAAGGAATCATGGGGATGGGTTTAGCTGGGGCATGTCGCTAAGGGTGTTTGGAGGGCACCATTCTTCAGCTTAAAAGGCTGACGCTGTCGTCCTGTTTAGCTTCTTAGCGAGGCGTCTTCGAGTACAAGGGTTAGTCAATCTTGAAAGAAATTTAATGGCACTGCTTCGATTACAATTGGTATAAAGCTGTGGTTTGCTCCACAAATCTCTGAGCATTGGCCGTAGTAAACACCTGGGCGGGAGGCAATGAAAGCCGCTTGGTTCAAGCGGCCGGGGACTGCGTCCATTTTTACTCCCAGGGCTGGCACTGCTCATGAGTGGAGAACATCTTCTGCAGTAATAAGTATTCGTACGGGGGCTTCTGCTGGGGTAACCATTCGGTGGTCTACTTCAAGGAGGCGGAATTGGCCGGGAGTTAAGTCCTGGGTCGGTACCATGTAGGAGTCAAAGGCCACTTCTTGGTAGTCTGTGTATTCGTAGCTTCAGTATCATTGGTGTCCGATGGCTTTTACAGTTAAGTGGGGGCTGTTAATTTCGTCCATCAGGTAAAGAATGCGTAGAGAGGGGAGGGCAATTAGGAGGAGAATAACGGCTGGGAGGACAGTTCAAATAATTTCGATTTCTTGGGAATCAAGAATATACATATTGGTAAGTTTAGTTGTGACTGTTGTTGTGATAATGTAAAGGACAAGAATGCTAATAAGGAGCACGATTATAAGGGCGTGGTCGTGGAAATGAAGAAGTTCTTCTATTACGGGGGATGCTGCGTCTTGGAATCCAAGTTGTGAGGGGTATGCCATAGCAAGATACGTGGGGGTTTAACCCACGGTTCTGCCTTGACAAAGCAGTGTATTCCAGCTATACTAGTATCTTATAAAGAAAGTGGCAGAGCGGTTATGCGACTGGCTGAAACCAGTAATGGGGGTTCGACTCCTTCCTTTCTCGTTGAGTATCGTTGTTGTACTTGAACAAATGCAGGCTCCTCAAATGTGTGGTAGGGGGGTGGGCAGCCGTGAAGTCATTCGATGTTCGTAGTAGTTAAAGGTACTGACACAACCACACGTTTAGCGGCAAAAGCTTCTCAAATAATAAATAGGAACATAATTACCGCAATTAGTGAGATTAGGGAGCCTAGAGAAGAAACCGTGTTTCAAAGGGTGTAGGCGTCCGGGTAGTCGGAGTATCGGCGGGGCATTCCAGCCAGCCCAAGGAAATGTTGTGGGAAGAATGTTAAGTTCACCCCGAGGAATATTACTCCGAAGTGTGCTTTTGATCAGGTGTTGTGTAGGGTGTATCCGGTAAGGAGGGGAAATCAGTGTACAAAGCCTGCTATGATTGCAAATACAGCACCCATAGAGAGTACGTAGTGGAAGTGGGCGACTACATAATAAGTATCGTGCAGCGTAATGTCTAGGGATGAATTAGCTAGAACAATTCCGGTTAAACCCCCGACTGTAAAAAGGAAGATGAACCCCAGTGATCATAGTACGGGGGTTTCTCATTTAATTGAGCCTCCATGCAGAGTGGCTAGTCAGCTAAAGACTTTTACACCTGTAGGGATGGCAATAATTATTGTTGCGGAGGTGAAGTATGCTCGTGTGTCGACGTCCATACCCACTGTGAACATGTGGTGGGCCCAGACAATGAACCCTAGTAGGCCGATGGCCATCATTGCTCAAACCATTCCCATGTAGCCGAAGGGTTCTTTTTTACCGGCATAGTAGGCTACAATGTGTGAAATCATCCCAAAGCCAGGAAGGATAAGAATATAGACTTCCGGGTGCCCAAAGAATCAGAAGAGGTGTTGGTAAAGAATTGGGTCACCACCCCCTGCAGGGTCAAAGAATGATGTGTTTAAGTTGCGGTCTGTTAGAAGCATTGTAATGCCGGCGGCAAGTACTGGGAGGGATAGGAGAAGTAGTACGGCTGTAATTAAAACTGCCCATACAAATAGAGGTGTTTGGTACTGAGAAATTGCTGGGGGTTTCATATTTAGGATTGTAGTAATAAAATTAATGGCACCTAGAATGGATGAAATTCCTGCCAGGTGAAGAGAGAAGATTGTTAGGTCTACGGATGCCCCAGCATGGGCGAGGTTGCTGGCGAGCGGGGGGTACACAGTCCATCCCGTTCCTGCCCCGGCTTCGACACCAGAGGATGCCAGGAGAAGGAGGAATGACGGTGGTAGAAGTCAAAAGCTCATGTTGTTTATTCGGGGGAAAGCCATGTCGGGGGCGCCGATCATTAGCGGAATAAGTCAGTTCCCAAATCCCCCAATTATAATTGGTATTACTATAAAGAAGATTATTACAAATGCATGTGCGGTTACGATAACATTGTAAATCTGGTCATCTCCCAAAAGAGCCCCAGGCTGGCTTAGCTCAGCCCGAATTAAGAGGCTCAGAGCTGTGCCTACTATTCCGGCTCAGGCACCAAATACTAGATAGAGGGTGCCATGTTCCTTATGGTTTGTCGAGAAAAATCAACGTGTAATTGCCACAGGTAAAATGACTGAGAGATAAGTGGTGGATTGTAGCCCCATGAACAGAGGTTTAAGTCCTCTTTTTACCAAGCTCTGAGGTGTTCCACACGTGGGCTTGCAAATCCCAAGTAGCAGGTTACCGCCTGCCGGGGCTTTCCCCGGCCCTGCCTCGGCAGGCGGGGTAAGAGTAGGCGGATGCCCGCTGGTTTGGGCGCTTAGCTGTTAACTAAGAGTTTGTAGGATCGAGGCCTTCCTGTCTAGAAAAGGTTGTAGCTTAATTAAAGTGTCTGCTTTGCACGCAGAAGATGCGGGTTAGTGTCCTGTCAATCTTATTCAGGGTCTGGGGGATTTTCACCCCCGCTTAAGGCTTTGAAGGCCTTTGGTCTAGTGTTAACCTAAGTCCCTTAGGGGGTGAAAAGGGCTGTGATTGATGGTGTGAGGGGAAGAAGAAGTACGGCGGAAAAAGTTAATACAACTAGCAAGGCAGGTGGCCCACAGTTCTGCAGGCGTCATCGGGGGATACCAGTTAGGTTATTGGGGTAAAGAGTTAGTGCGATTGCATGCGAAAGCCGGAGGTAGAAGTAAAGACCAAGAAGTGCAGTTAAAGCAGTTAGTAGTGCCGTTGTTCCGAGGTCCTGCTTAGTTAGCTCTTGCAGAATAAGTATTTTGGGGGCGAACCCTGTTATCGGGGGCAGGCCCGCTAATGAAAAAAGAATGAGGGGTACTATGCTTGTTATTAGGGGGGAGTCAGCTCATGATAGTCCTAGGGCATTAATTGTATATGCTTTGTTAAATTTGAATGTTAGGAATGCTGATGATGTCATTACTCAGTAAACAACAAGGGTAAACATTGTTAGGGCGGGGGCGTATTTCACAATGAGGATTATTCATCCAAGATGTGCTGTTGATGAGTAGGCTATAATTTTACGTAGTTGGGTTTGGTTCAGCCCACCTCAGCCCCCCACTAGGGTGGAAGATAGTCCTAGGACAATTAGGAGGCTATTGTCATTGAGGGGTATTTGGGTTAAAATTAGGAAGGGGGCCAATTTTTGTCATGTTGACAGTAGCAGGCCGGTGTTTAAATCGAGGCCTTGAAGAACTTCAGGGAGTCATAGATGGAGGGGTGCCAGGCCAAGCTTGAGTGCTAGGGCGGAAATGATTATTAGGGTTGGAATTTCGTGTGCTTGTTCATAAATGTTTCACTGGCCTGTTAGTCAGGCATTGGCAGTTGCGGCAGCTAGAAGAACAGCAGCCGCGGTTGCTTGGGTAATGAAGTATTTGGTGGTGGCCTCAACTGCACGGGGGTGGCGGTTCTGAATCATCAGGGGAATAATTGCCAATGTATTAATTTCCAGGCCTATTCATGCGAGGAGCCAGTGGGAGCTGGAAGCTACTAGTCCAGTGCCTAGTACAATACCGAGGAAAAAAAGAGGAATAATGCTGGGGTTCATTAGCAAAGGAGGGGGTTTAACCATCATGTTTGGGGTATGGGCCCAAAAGCTTATTTAGCTGACTTTACTAGGAAGTGGTGTAGTGGAAGCACTAAGAGTTTTGATCTCTTCAGGTAGGGTTCAAATCCCTTCTTTCTAAGGAGGCGGGAGGACTTTAACCTCCATTTTTCACTCTATCAAAGTGGTCCTATACTTCAGGCACGGCTCCATGTTAGAGTTGCGGGGGAAGGCCTGCAAGGGCTAGTGGGAGGGATAGGTGTCAAACCACTAGGGCGAGGGTTAGGGGAAGGAAGTTCTTCCAGATAAGGTGCATTAGTTGGTCATAGCGAAATCGGGGGTAAGAGGCTCGAACCCACAGAAATAGGATTGATAGTAATGACGCCTTGATTATAAGGTTAATTGAGGTTAGCTCTGGTAAGTGGGGGAAGTGGGAGGCTCCAATAAAGAGGGCGGCTGAGAGTGTGTTTATAAGTAGGATGTTGGCATATTCTGCCAAAAAGAACAGTGCAAAGGGACCCCCGGCGTATTCTACATTAAACCCAGAAACTAGCTCGGATTCTCCTTCTGTTAAATCAAAGGGGGCTCGGTTGGTCTCCGCAAGGGTGGAGATGTACCATATTGCAGCGAGGGGTCAAGCTGGGAAAAGAAGTCACACGCTTTCCTGTGCAATGTTGAATGTTTGGAGGGTAAATCCCCCGGTAAAAATGACTGTGCTGAGGATGATTAGCCCCAGGCTAACTTCGTATGAAATTGTTTGTGGTACGGCTCGAAGGGCGCCAATAAGGGCATATTTTGAGTTGGAAGCCCAGCCGGATCCTAAAATGGAGTAGACTGCCAGGCTGGAAAGTGCTAGTATGAAAAGAATGGTGAGGTTTAAGTCCGTTACAGGGTAAGGGAGGGGAAGAGGTGCCCAAAGAGTAAGGGCGAGGGTTAGCGCTAAGACTGGGGCAAAAACAAAAAGAAGGGGGGAAGCGGTGGATGGTCGTACTGGCTCTTTAATAAATAGCTTGACCCCGTCTGCGATGGGCTGAAGTAGTCCGTAGGGTCCTACGATGTTTGGTCCTTTTCGCAGTTGTATGTACCCTAAAACTTTTCGCTCAACAAGTGTTAGGAAAGCTACAGCCAGCAGTACAGGAACAATGTAGGCCAGGGGGTTAATAAGGTGGGTAAGAATAGCTGAGATCATAGTTAAGGGGAGGATTTGAGCCTCCATGGGAAAGATCTTAGATCTTTTGCATATCCGTATTCTGCCACCTTAACATTCCTTTTTCTTAGGAAGAGTAGTGTTGTGTTCTTTTAACTAATTAAGTTGGCTTCAATTAGGTTAGAAAGAGGCTTACTTATAGCATGGGCCTCCTCTTTTCGGTCCTTTCGTACTAGAAAAGAGCAGTCATAGATAGAAACTGACCTGGATTTCTCCGGTCTGAACTCCGATCACGTAGGACTTTAATCGTTGAACAAACGAACCCTTAATAGCGGCTGCACCATTAGGATGTCCTGATCCAACATCGAGGTCGTAAACCCTCTTGTCGATATGGGCTCTAAAAGAGGATTGCGCTGTTATCCCCAGGGTAACTTGGTCCGTTGATCGGCGTATGCCGGATCTTGAAGGTCAGTTTTACTGCTTGCTAGAGCTGTGGCTCTTGCTTTAAGGAGGAGTACTCCTGTTCCACATGGGGGTTTCTTGTTTCCCCGCGGTCGCCCCAACCAAAGACATAAGAGCAGGGGGCACAAATATTGTTTCCCTTGAGGGGGATACTATGGTGTGGGCTGCTTTGTGTCTAAAGCTCCATGGGGTCTTCTCGTCTTATGTTGGTATCCCCGCTTCTGCACGGGGAGATCAATTTCATTGACTGGAAAAAGGAGACAGTTTAGCCCTCGTCTTGCCATTCATACAGGTCTCCATTTAAAAGACAAGTGATTACGCTACCTTTGCACGGTCAGGATACCGCGGCCGTTAAACCTAGAGGTCACAGGGCAGGCAGGACCTCTTATACTATGTTGTCGCAAGAGGCGATGTTTTTGGTAAACAGGCGAGGCCATTGTTTGCCGAGTTCCTTCTTTTTCTTTTAGTCTTTCCTTGGACACACCTGTGTGGGGTTAACGCTGGATACTTGGGGGGTTTTCTTGGTTATAATGATTTTCTCATTTCCCTCTTTGGTTGGGGGCGTTAATTTTCAGTGTCGGTTCGCTCTGAGGTAAACAGGTGAGAGGAGAGGGTCAAGCCCTCTTATTACTCATTCTAGCATAATCACTTCCATGGTTGCATGGAAGGGCCTATTAGTTGTGTGGTGGGGGCATAAGACATGTGGTCGGTATTAGGGATGGGCAGGTACTTGAGCTTTAACGCTTTCTGTTAGGTGGCTGCTTTTAGGCCCACTTGGGTATTTTGCCTTTATATAATTTTGATCTTTAGCCTTCCACATAAAGTTGTGTCTTTTTTCGAGGGGGCTGTCCCCCCCTTGAATAACTCTTTAACTTTCTTCACAATCACTCAGGGTATTAACTTTTTTGATCTAAGGAGGTTAAAGGCTGAACTTCTATTCATTTTGTAGGCAACCAGCTATAACTGTGCTCGGTAGGTCTGTCACCTCTACTCAAAGATCTTCCCACTCTTTTGCCACAGAGACGGGTTTGCCCTGTAATAGGCTGTCTTGGAGTAGCTCGCTCAGTTTCGGGGTATCAAACTATAGGGCGCTTTGCTTGAGTATTTCTAGCTAAATCATGATGCAAAAGGTACGAGGATTAATCTCTGCTTTATTGGTCTTTTATGGGTTGTTTCATTTCTCTTTCAGCTTTCCCTTGCGGTACTTTTTCTATGGCGCCAAGTGTCCTTTTCTGTCGCCCATACTAGGGGGGAAGAATGTTTTATTGTTTTATGTTAGTATCTTAGGGGTTGATTAATGTTGTTTGTTGTTCTTGGGGGGGGGGTGGGCTAGCTGTTCGGTTTTCAGTGCGACCCGACTTGCACGGGGACCTTCTCGGTGTAAGGGAGATGCTATTCTATTTTAAGCCACGCTCTGATTTTTCCAGTGCACCTTCCGGTACACTTACCATGTTACGACTTGCCTCCTCTTTATTGATATTATTGTTTATTTACTATTTTTAAGCTTTTCGGGGAGGGCGACGGGCGGTGTGTGCGCGCTTCAGGGCCAATTTCAGGGGGGCACTCTATTCCCCCCTTACTGCTAAATCCTCCTTCTAATGCTTGTTTCAGAGCATTGTCCGTATTTACTGAGTCAGTAAATGTAGCCCATTTCTTCCCCTCTCGTACGCTACACCTCGACCTGACGTTTTAGGTTTTACCAATTGAGCCCACTTTTAATCCTTCATAGGGTGAGCTGACGACGGCGGTATATAGGCGGGGAGAACAAGGGAGGGTGAGGTTTAACGGGGATTATCGGTTATAGAACAGGCTCCTCTAGGGGGGTCTAAAGCACCGCCAGGTCCTTTGGGTTTTAAGCTTATGCTCGTAGTTCCCGGGCAAGTGAGTGTAGAACTTCACTTATGTTTATGGCTAGGCATAGTGGGGTATCTAATCCCAGTTTGTACCCTAGCTTTCGTGGATCATATATCTTAAAGCCACTTTCGTGGGTAGGCTTCCTATTTTCGAAAACTTATAACAGTCTTGAAGGCGTTCGGCTTTAGTATCTTTTTGTACTTACCACATTTTGTGCCGGTGTCTATCAACTTGGGCCCCTCGTATAACCGCGGTGGCTGGCACGAGTTTTACCGGCCCTAATTGGTCTTAATTAAGTCAAGCTTACACTTATTGCTTAATGTTTATTACTGCTGAGTTCCCTTGAGGGTGTGGCTAAACAAGGCGTTATGGGCTGACTGGGGGTCGTGCCTAATACCTGCTCCTTTACTCCGCCTAGGAGTGTGTAGGGCATTCTCACAGGGGTGCGGATACTTGCATGTATAAGTTTAACCAAAGCTGAGAGAAAAGTCAGGACCAAGCTTTTGTGCTAACGAGACTTTCTAGGGTCCATCTTAACATCTTCAGTGTTATGCTTTAATTAAGCTACGTTGGC